CACCTCGATGGTTATGTGCCATGATATCCCTTGAAGCATATATGCGATAGATAAGCTTCCGTAACCATGCCATATTCACTTGCGCTTGCCTGAACAGAATTTCTGTCTCAAACAAAGGGAATGTCTAATTCCATAAAAAGTCTTTTTTCACGAGGTATAACTAACTATTCCTATATTATCTGTTACGGAATCGACCATGGATCAATTCCCCTTTTCTTCCCTTTTTAAGTCTTTAATGCACCCATATTTCTGAGCTTCATGTTCCTCCTCCCAAGATACATGTCAAAACCGGGGACATCCCAATCAGATTAAATGGGATGACAGTTTCTCAGTCCAAATCTGTCAAATGAAAATTTCGATCAAATCACACATCGCAATATACTAGGCCCTCTAATTCCCTAAGGGGCTTATCTAAAAGATTCGCAATATAACTAGGAAGACGTTTCAAATACCACACATGAGTCACTGGACATGTCAGTTTGATGTATCCCATTTGGTACCTTCGTATCCGAGAATCAACAAATTCCACCCCGCATTCTTCACAATATTTCGGGTCTTCTTTTTCAACCCCAATCCCTCGGTAATTTCCACAAGCACAAATCCCACTTTTTATAGGTCCAGAAATTCTTTCACAAAACAATCCATCTTTCTCCGGTTTATTAGTTTTATAATGAAAAGTATAGGGTTTTGTCACCTCTCCAACTATCTCTCCATTGGGCAGAATTTTTTCTGCCCAAGCCCTGATTTGTTGGGGGGAAACTGGTCCAATTCGAAGTTGTTGATGTTTATACTGGTCGATCATAGAATAGAAATTCTGATTCATTTAGATCAAGCTTCCTTCCTATTCATCTGGAAGTTCTTTTCAGATACAAGGAAATGATTCAGTTCCAGGGACAAAGATCGTAGTTCTCGAACGAGCAATCGAAAAGATTCTGGAGCACCCTCTGGGTTAGGTACTGTTGCTCCAATAATCGTAGCACCAAGTACTTCTTGACGAGCTCTAATATGATCAGATTTATAAGTAAGCATCTCTTGTAAAATATGAGCAACACCAAATCCCTCTAGAGCCCAAACTTCCATTTCTCCTACTCTTTGTCCCCCTTGTTTGGCCCTCCCTCTAAGAGGTTGTTGTGTAACAAGTGCGTAATGCCCACTGGAACGTCCATGGATTTTATCATCAACTTGATGAATTAATTTTAGGATATAGGACTTTCCTATTAGAACAGGTTGTTCAAAAAGATCTCCTGTTCTTCCATCAAATATTCTGCTTTTTCCCGGATATTCGGGTTCGAATACCCATGGATTTTTTGTTTGCTTACTGGCTTCATATAATTCAGAAAACACTAGTTTTCTTGAGGCCTCTTGCTCATATCTCTCATCAAAGGTCCCTATTCTATAATGTTTATTTAGCAGATCCCCCGCTAACCCGAGCGAACATTCAAATATCTGTCCCACATTCATTCGTGAGGGGACTCCTAATGGGTTGAATACCATATCAACGGGCGTTCCATTTTGCAAATAGGGCATATCTTGTCTAGACAAAATCTTAGAAATTATACCCTTATTCCCATGCCTTCCAGCTACTTTATCACCTACTTTGATTTCACGTTTCTGTGAAATATATACACGAATCCTTTCTGGATTATAATTGGAAACCCCCTTTTTATGGATCCATCTCACATCAATAACTCGACCCCTTCCTCCTACAGGTAGTCTTAGAGAAGTTTCTTTTGAAGTGGATACCTGAATGCCAAGTATAGCTCGTAATAATCTATCCTCCGGGGCATATGACGATTCGATCGCTGTCTGAGGTGTTAATTTACCTACTAAGATATCACCTGTTTCTATCCAAGATCCCAGCATCACAATTCCATTTCTGTCTAAATTTCGGAGTAAACGAGCCTCTAAATGCGGGATCTCCTTAGTAATTCTTTCAGGACCTTGGCTTGTTACATGAGTCTGAATTTCATATTTCCGGATGTGAAAAGAAGTATAAATATCTTCATAAACCAGACGTTCGCTAATGAGTACTGCGTCTTCAAAATTGTAACCTTCCCATGGCATATAAGCTACTAATACATTTTTTCCTAAAGCGAGTTCCCCACCAGCTGTAGCCGCACCACTCGCTAGAATTTGTCCCTTTTTAATGTATTTACCCCGCTGAACCTGAGTTTTTTGATGCATACAAGTATTTTTGTTGGAACGTTTATACATAACTAATGGAATGCTTAGAGTATCCCCATTACTTAAGAAAATGATTTTTTGAGTATCAGTAGAAATGATTTTTCCCTTGCGTTCGGCTATAGCTGAAATCCCCGAATCTAGAGCCGTTTGGCCTTCCAACCCAGTTCCAACAATGCACTTCTCGGACCGAGAAAGGGGAACTGCTTGGCGCTGCATATTAGAACTCATTAAAGCTCGATTCGCATCATTATGCTCGATAAAAGGAATGAGGGAAGCTCCAATAGAAAAATATTGGAAGGGAAAAATGCTTCTAAGATGAATCTCATCCCATGCAGTAGTCAGGAATTCTTGACGATATCGAGCTGGAACAACTTGTTGTTCTTGAATACCCCGATTCAAGGCCAAAGAATTTCCTGCTGCTACCATATAATATTCATCTCTATTTGGTGATAAATAAACCATCTGTGCCTCTTTTGATCTCTCAGATAATTCATAAAATGGACTCTCTATAGATCCCCAATAACCAACCTTCACATGAATAGCTAATGATCCAATAAGTCCAACATTGATTCCTTCGGACGTGTCAATTGGACAAATACGTCCATAGTGACTCGGGTGGATATCTCGTATCCGAAAACTAGCAGTTCGCCCCGTCAATCCTCCAGGACCCAAATAACTCCATTTTCGCCCATGAACAATTTGTGTCAATGGATTAGTTCGATCCAAAACTTGAGATAAAGGGTGTAGACCAAAAAACGATTCATAAGTAGTTGTTAATGAAGTTGAAGTTACCAAATTTTGAGGAGTCGGTCTCAATTTATGCCTGATTGCTCCACATATAGTCCCTCGAACCGTATTTTCTAAACGAATAAGAGCCAATCCAAATTGATCCTGTAATAGATCTGCTACAGAACGAATGCGTTTATTTTTCAAGTGATTCATATCGTCAAGTGTACCCATTCCCAATTTCATTCCAATCAAATGATCCACAGCAGCCAATAGATCTCGTGGTAACAAAAATGTATTGTTTTGGGGTATATCAAGATTAAGTCTCCGGTTCATATTTCGTCGACCAATCTTTCCTAATTCACATCTTTGTTGAAAAAATTTCTTTTGTAAGTCCTTGCATAAGGACTCAGAAAATACCGGATCCCCCCCTACACAGGCAAATTGTTGATAAAACTCCAAAATAGCATTTTCTTTTGACCCAATCCTTTTTTTCTCTTTATCATTCGGGAAAGACAAGAAAATTTCAGGGTAACAAACATTATCTAGAATTTCTCTTATATTCGAACCCATAGCTGATGATAGAACTAGAATAGATATTTTTTGTTTTCTACTTACACGGGCCCATATCCTTGCTTTTCTATCAATTTCTAATTCCGACCTTCCCCCCCAATCCGATATTATAGTACTGGTATAGACAGAAATTCCGTTATGTTCCAATTCTGAACGGTAGTAAATACCAGGACTTTGCAATATTTGGTTGATCACAATTCGGTATATTCCATTTACTATAGAGGTTCCAAAAGAATTCATTATAGGGATGTTTCCAATAAAAACGGTTTGTTCTTGCATATTTCTACCGGTTTTCCAAATTAAGACCGCGGGTACATATAATTCAGAAGAATATGTGAGTGATTCATACACAGCATCTCTTTCTTTTATCAAGGGCTCTACCAATTGATATGTTTCCACAAATAATTGAAATTCAATTTCTTGATCTCTATCTTCAATTTTTTGAAACTTATGAAATTCTTCCGTCAAGCCCTGATTAATGAACCTACAAAATCCCTCAAATTGTATCTGACTAAATCCAGGTATTGTGGACATTCCCTCATTTCCATTCTGGAGCATCTTAATCTGAAGTTTCCTCTTTATTGAAAAAATCCCATTATTGGCTTGGCTCACTATTCATCGAACCCTACCGATTGATCTAGCAATGATGGAATGTATATTCTGTTTACTGAATCACATAAAATCTTAGTCAACTCCATCCATATACCATATATATCATACATATAAACGGAAGCAAGACAGAGAAATGGAGGGCCTTTTTGATGCAAGTTCGAATTTGAGCTTGAGCCAGGTACAAATAGAAAGAAATGGAAATGGATAAAGCATTCCTGGGAAAAATTCTGTCACTTAGGCTGATGGAGTCTTTTATCGGATATCAAAATTGATCCAATTTCTACCTAATTCTTTTATTATGATATTATCATCAGGGTACAAAAAAAGAAAAATTCAATGAATTCAGGATTTAATCTGCTCTCTATGAATAAGATAAAAACAGAAGAAAACAGCATAGAGTTTCTCTTTTTTTAGCACACGCAATTGAATGTTCAAAAAGGAATTCGCAAATCTTTTTTTGGTCATAGGAGTAATCTTTAGGAAGATAGCTATCTAGCTATCCGTATATCACATCTTTTATCATAATTGAACTTGGTGCAACATAGGTTAGGTCGCACTCTATCATAATGTCTATCTTCTATTCATATTCAATGAAATATTCAAGCACGATGATCCTATAATAGGGATAGGATATGTGCATAATAAATAGACCCGGGCTCGGTATCCACGTATAAAAATTTCTGTTTTGGAGTTTACACTGTTCTGGGGTTTACATATACACATATATTTTCTTATAATTAGAATTGCTAATGTAATTGATAATGATTAGTCGTAAATCAATTGGATTTTGCATCCATTAAGGTAAGAAAAATGGAGATACAAAATTAAGAGCTGTTCGCTAATTCCTAATTCAAAGTAAGAAAAGTAAGTAAGAGTAAAAGAGTAATTAAGTAAATAGTTAATGAAGTAAAGAGTGAATTATTATAAATCGCCCTGCCCTGCATTTTAGAGTCTGTGACCGGGGCCGGTAATCTTTTCACTTTTATATAGATCTATCCAATCTATATAAAAGTGAAAAGAGAAGTTAAGTTTTTAAGCGACGCGTGTTTTGAGATAAAAGAAATCGAAGAAAAGAAGAGAAACAGGATCCAATAAAAAAGAGGAATCCTTTTTTGGAAAAGGATAAGTACAATGGTATTCAAGATCCAAAAATAAAAGAAATGAATAAAAATAAAGTAAAAAATTCAAATCAAAACAAAATGAGGAGAAGAATAGAAAGAGAATAATAATAAATAGAATATAAGTAAATATAAGTATAAGAATATATATATATATAAATAGAATTATAGAAATCTAATTTAAATATAATTTTAAATATAATTTATAATTTATTTATCCGTTTTGGATGGAATTTGGCGACATGGCCAAGTGGTAAGGCGGGGGACTGCAAATCCTTTATCCCCAGTTCGAATCTGGGTGTCGCCTGATCAACAAAAAATATTTGGAATTTCTTAATCCTGTTGATCGAACTTGACGAATCCTTGTCCCGCAAAAGCATAGCAAGGGCTAGGTCTGCTGATACTTGATTTTAAGAACCCGTAGGCCTATAAAAAAAGACTGTCATCTTTTTTCTCAAAATCTGGGTTCTGAGTGTGGCTCAAACAGGTACCAATAAATCTGAAGCAACCCAATCTTATTCTTATTAAGAATTGGTTTGGGCTATTCTGAATTGAATCAAATAAAAGAAATAGTGAGAATTTATCCTGGGCATCAGAACTATGAAAGTAAGAAGTCGGAAATCTTGGTATCCAAAGGTTCCTAAGAGAAACTACATTTTGGCTACTAAGGTTGAAAAAAGGATTCTAAAAAAGACTATAAAGACTCCCTAATTATTTTACACTAGAACTTTCTTAATATTTAGGTAGTGCCTACTAACTATGTCTGCGATGAAATTAGATTGGATAGGCTGATGGTAAATTCATTTAATAATTGTGGTTGTGGAAAGAACTAAATATACTTTGTATCCAGACTCACTAGAGGCTCTGAGTGCTGCTCATAAATTGAATCAGAATGATTGACTTATTTTTTTTTTTCTTATATATTCTATTTTATTTCATTATATTTATTCTATTTTTCTTTAGATTTGTATATTTTATTTGATTTTTTCTTATTCTATTTTCTTTTTTTTTTCCAATTTTTCTTTCTATTTCAATAGAATTCATAAATCTAGTAACTTTTTATGAGTGGATTCATGAAATTGTTTCATAAAGAGCCATAAGTAAGAATCCTATTTTGACTCTGCACCATTGATTACACTATGATTATGAATCAATAATGGAATAATTACTTCAATAAGGGACATCATTAACATGGATATAGTAAGTCTCGCTTGGGCTGCTTTAATGGTAGTGTTCACATTTTCTCTTTCACTTGTAGTATGGGGAAGGAGTGGGCTTTAGAGCTAGGAACATTACTAATTTAGTACTTTACTGAAAAATCTACTTGTATCAATTGTGATCGTTTTGCGAAAGCTTAAAAAAAAACTTGACTTGCTTTAGTTTATCTATATCTATAGATTATTTATAGATTATTTTTTAGATATAATTAGATATATTAGTAGTATTAGATTAGTATTAGATTTATATTTTTGATTTAATCCTCTATTAAATAGTTTTCTTTTATTATTCTATTTCTTTCTTATTAGTATGGTATTTATATGGTATATTATTATATAGTATATGCCCGTACTATTCTTCCTACATGAATTCTTTCGATGGACCCCCGGATCCATATCCATAAGAAGAGATATAAAAAATAAAGAATTCATGCAGTTGGGCTTGCAATTCTTTTGGATTGATCAAAATGCATACAAATGGGTGTAGAGAAAAAATAGAAAATTCGAGTGCTATTTCATTTTGATGTATGTCTAATACTAATCTATATGAGATATTATCTTATTACTTAGATATAATCTATATCTATTGTGAATTTCTTTATCTAAGAGAAAGCTTCTTTCTGTATACAATACAACTTTATGTTTTATGTACTAAGAATATGAATGAATATGAAATATTCTACAATACTCAATTGTATAGTGTGGTAGAAAGAGCTATATATAGCTCTTTCTACCACACTATCTCAGATACTTCTGATTCCACATTTCATTTAAGACTTAAATAGAGTTTTAAACCCTTTGATTTCTTCAATCATTAATAAAAATGAATAATTCAAGTTTCATTCAAATTAATCGTTTTGGCTGACTGTTTTGACGTATATGATAAGTAAAAAGGCAGTAGGAACTAAAATGAACAGCGCAGTAGCAATAAACGCAAGAATATTGACTTCCATAATCTCTTTGTTTTCTTCTTTTCTTTCACAATAATTTGGGATCTAATCCCATAGAGATGATAAAGTGGACTCCTATCAATTCAAAGGTATGAATTGCATCTTGATGATACTAAAAAT